AAAAAGGGCTAATCAGTGAGTTCCTTCATTACCCCAAACATAGCAATATTAGCACTAATTGTACGTAAATGTAATTCATTGTTCAAACAATTTTTTAGAGTTCCTAGAGCTTCTTGTAAAGCTTGTTGGAAAACCCGTTGCCGGACTTGATTAATCGCTCTTTCTTGTTCAAAAAGAATGGTTTCGTTTTTATAATTTTCTAATTGTTCCAAAATTTTATAAGTTGAATTAATCAAATTCAATTTTTCTCGTTCTATCTCAGAGTATCCATTTACTCGAAACTGATCTGCCTCCATTTCCACTTTCCGTAAGCGGGCCTGGGCTTTTTCCAGCTGTTGAACAGCTCCCCTTCGCAATTCTTCTGAATTTCGAATAGTATTCAAGATCTTCTGTTTTCGATTATCTAATAAATCACTTAATGAAAGTAGATTATCTTTCCATTCATTTTCATTTCAAAAATTCCATGATCCCTTCCCGAACCAAACATGAATCTTTCAATTCATTTGGCTCTCACGCTCAATTACTTATCAATTACTTAATTGAGAGAGAATTCATTCCCATACATATAGATACACATAGACTATAGATCTATATATATTTTGCGTAATGAGCCTATCCTCTCCCTCTTTTATCTATTCCTATTTCAAAATATTGATCTCTACCCATATTTCACAATATTGAAACTGATCAATAATGATAATCCAAGACTAAAATATTCGGAGGATTCTTCTGACAAAAATATATCAAATATAGAAATATATCAAATCAAATATATATATTTGTTTGTATAATATAGAATTTAGAATTAATAGAAAATTTCTAATGTTTAATTGTGTAATTGTCAGCAAAGTTGTTTCTTTTTTTTTCTTTCAAATCCAAAGAATTCTTCTAACTTTATACATAGGTCATCAACTCAGCATTGTAAAAAAGGCTCAAATCATTTTATCGATATGAGTGTTTTATATCGAAAAAGATTCGAACCATTCGTTTTGATTTCTGTATTGTCTAAAAAAAATTCTTTATTTTATAAACTGTGTATTTATAAACTAAACTATAGTAGTAGAAAGAGTACCACGCCGCATCTGAACTTCAAACAGTTTGGCTTTAACCATATTAACGGTCCCAGATTATTGGTTAATAGAGAATCAGAGTCGATATACCAATGAATGAATCACGAAATGCTATGGTTCTAAAATATGATTTTTGAATTGATTCAGAAGTAATTCGTGGGATGATGCACTCTTTTTCTTCCTAGTTCGAACAAAAAAAGTGCAGCTGGGTGGATCCAGCCTATTCTTGAAATAAACAACTCGCACACACTCCCTTTCCAAAAAAGATCAATACACCGAGCACTACGCTTAGATTTATTGGATTTGTTGCAAAAATATCGGTATTAAACCCGAAACTCCCGGCAGATGGCCAGTGACCCAAGGAAACGAAAGAATCGGTTACATTTTTCATATGATCTCCTATTTTGTTTTATATGGACTAAAAAAAAAAAAGGCTTTACTTTGAACTAAGAAAAGGGGGAAGGAAGAAGGGGAGTCGGTGCGGTAATTCCTCATCCTCAAAAAAAATCCTTCCCATAGATTATTGTCCAACGAAAAAGTAATTGTAGGAGTGAAATCTTGATATACTTTGAAAAAGCAAGGGGTAAGTCTTAATCCATAAAAAAAATACAGAATTCTCGTATTTATAGGACTAAACAAAGGGATTGGCAAATAAAAGGGCCAATGCTACAACCAAACCATAAATAGTTAAGGCTTCCATAAAAGCCAAACTAAGCAATAAAGTACCTCGTATTTTTCCTTCCGCCTCGGGCTGTCTTGCAATACCTTCTACAGCTTGTCCCGCAGCAGTGCCTTGACCAACCCCAGGCCCAATAGAAGCAAGTCCTACAGCTAACCCAGCAGCAATAACGGAAGCGGCAGAAATCAATGGATTCATGATAAATTCCTCGCACCAAAATAAAGAAAAAGAAAGAAATAGTTAATGATACAATCATTCAATGAGTTTTGGCTTAATTATTCCGTCGCTCAAATTCAACCAGTTGAAGTAACTAAAAACTTCGAATTGAGAATTGAAGTAATAATATTCATTATTGAACTCTCAGAAAGAACTATTTCCATATCCCTTTTTTAGTTCCTATCCAAAGGATTTTTGTGAATGCATACATACACCCTTTATCCGTCCACTTCTGTTTTCCAAACCTTTTTTTGAATTTTCCATTATTTGTCTTTATTTTATTTCATCTATTTGTTGATTCAATTGCGATAGATTAGATATATCTTGAGTTCATATATAACTAGTTAATATCTAATATCATATATACGCGTCTTTCTTTCATAATGGAAACCAACTACTCTACTTTTATCTTAGCTTCAATCAGATTCTTAAATCTTAAAGGATGCGCAAGAGTTAGTGTATAGCCATTAACTTACATATACCTAATTCTAACCCCTTTCCTAAAAAAGGACATTTTTTTGAATCTCGTTTGTTGTAAATTCGTCTCTTCATTTTTTATCATTATCTCACATGGATCTAATTATAACTAATGAATTCATTAGACCGACTCGTTGCATAGAAATAAAAAATAACAAAGAGTATTTAATTGAGCTAAATTCATGATCCGGATTTTAGGAAAAAGATCTTTTCGATCTCTTTCCTTTTTTTTTTATTAGACTTTAAAATACATTTACTAATAGTAATAGCTGAATCTTTTTTGCTATTACTCTAGATCCTTTATTTTTTTATTTATGTTGCCTAAGCAAAAAAAGACTAGACTATTTCAAAAACTCGTCAATGATGACCCTCCATGGATTCGCCTATATAAGCCGCAGCTAAAGTTGCAAAAATAAGAGCTTGAATCCCACTTGTAAATAATCCAAGGAACATCACAGGTATAGGAACTACTAAAGGTACTAAAGAAACAAGAACAAGAACTACTAATTCATCGGCTAATATATTCCCGAAAAGTCGAAAACTAAGTGATAAGGGTTTTGTGAAATCTTCTAAAATGTTAATGGGTAAAAGAATTGGAGTTGGTTGAATGTATTTACTAAAATACCTTAATCCTTTTTTTGAAATACCCGCATAGAAATATGCTACTGACGTGAGTAAAGCTAAAGCAACAGTAGTATTTATATCATTCGTGGGTGCGGCTAACTCTCCATGAGGTAATTCTATTATTTTCCAAGGTAAAAGGGCACCCGACCAATTAGAAACAAAAATAAACAGAAACATAGTTCCAATAAAAGGAACCCATGGACCATACTCTTCCCCAATCTGAGTTTTGGTCACGTCTCGAATGAATTCAAGAACATATTCGAAGAAATTTTGACCGTCAGTTGGAATAGTTTGTGGATTTCGAACAGCGAGAACGGCGGAACCTAATAAGATAGCAATTACAACCCAAGAAGTCATAAGTACTTGGGCATGGACTTGGAAACCCCCTATTTGCCAATAGAAATGCTGGCCGACTTCCACACTAGAGATATCATATAACCCCATTGGTGTGTTGATGGAACATGATATAACATTCATATTGTCCTCTGACATAAATATAACTTTACTTAAAATAATAAAGAATTATTTTGATTCAACCCTTTCCTTTTAAACTTGACCACTCGAATTGTATATCTTGTATACCAACTAAACTAATCACACAATATTGACACAGTCCATTTTTTATCTCTTTTGTACGATTCGGGAATAATATCCGACTCCATAAATCTATATCTATGGAGTTCAAAAATAGAATAATTTATTGATCTTATTATTAATCACGGATTTCGTATATAGCTAGAATGGCCCTCGCAAATTGCGAATACTAATTTGTTAAGAATTAATCGAATTGAAGCTAGAGCGTCATCATTTGCTGGAATCGAAATATCTGCAAGATCGGGATCACAATTTGTATCAATTAAACAAACTGTTGGAATTCCCAAAGTGATACACTCCCGAAGAGCCGTATATTCTTCTTGCTGCTCAACTATAATTACAATATCAGGCAATTCTGTCATATATTGAATCCCGCCCAGATATGTTTGCAAACGAGATAATTGTCTCTTCAACATAGCTGCATCTCTTTTCGGAAGACGGTTTAGTCTCCCCGTCTTTTGTTCCATTCTCAAGTCCCTGAGCTTATGAAGCCGCGTTTCTGTAGTGGACCAATTTGTTAACATACCACCAAGCCACTTTTTATTAACATAATGACACCGAGCCTTTATTGCAGCCCGCGCTACGGAATCAGCTGCTTTATTTTTGGTACCAACAATTAAAAATTGTTTTCCCTTACTTGCTGCATCAAAAACTAAATCACAAGCTTCTGATAAAAAACGAGCAGTTCTAGTGAGATTTGTAATATGAATACCTTTATGCTTTGCATAGATATAGGGCGCCATTCGCGGATTCCATTTCCTAGTACCATGACCAAAATGAACTCCTGCTTCCAGCATCTCTTCCAAATTTATGTTCCAATATCTTCTTAACATTTCTCCTCACACTTCCTCTCTCTCTTTTTTTTTTATGAATAATAAAAGAAAGACGAGGCACCTTGAAATAAATAATTGTTCCGATGGAACCTTCTCTTCTACCGGAGATTGGTCGTTTATAAACGAGCCAAGTCATTAGTCATTACTTTACTATTCATAAATTTCTTTATTACATTAATTTATGAATTATTTTATTTATTAAATTTATGAAGTAGTTAACAAATCAAATGACCAAAACAAATCAAACATCAAACAACATAGTTAAAAGGACGAATCCGCTTTCTCTTTCTTATGCTAAGTAAGTTAAAAATAATTAAATCCTATAAAAGATCGATCTGATGTACTATATAAATTCTTTGAAATGCAAGAATCAAAAAATTTTCCGTGGTGGAAGAAAATATCTCTCATTTCCATTTCCCCACGAAGAAATTCTTTTTTTTTTTTCGAAAAGAATGTTGTTATGCTGCCTTGAAGAGGGTACTAATCCTTTGAATCCGGTTCCGGCGGGTATCATATTCCCTAGAACAACGTTCTCTTTCAGTCCTTTCATCCAATCAATACGGCCCCGAAGAGCGGCTTTTGCTAAAACTCGAGCAGTTTCTTGGAAACTTGCTTCGGATATAAAACTTTGAGTATTCAGGGATGCTCTTGTTATTCCCAATAAGATGGCTCGATAGTAGATCGCTTCTTCTAAAGCGCGTCCCGTTCGTTCCGCGCGTACTAATCCAATGAGTTCCCCTGGTAAAAAAATATTAGACATTCCATCTTCTGAAACCAAGACTTTTGATGTTATTTGACGCACAATAATTTCTATATGCCTATTATGGATCTGCACCCCCTGGGATCGATAAACCTTTTGTATTTTATTAACCAAAGAGATACGACTTTGCACTATAGTTAGTTCAGCACCAATCAAGAATCCCCAAGGAATTCCAATCATTTTTGTTATACGTTCGTTCCAACCCTCAACTCTCTTTTCTAGGTTCATCGATATTGAATCAATCGAACGCACTTCTAACACTTGTTCTACTTTTGGAAGACCCTGCGTTATATCACCAGATCTCGATTTTTCATATATAAATGTAACTAAGGTATCTCCTTCGTAAAGGATTTCGCCATAATCCCCATGAACAGTTGCTCCTGGAGTAGCCAAATAAGGCTTGGCCGTTCTTATTACTATAGAATCAACACGAACAATTAAAACTTGACCCGATTTTAGGGGTGGTCCCTTTTTGGATATACATACATTTTCACAAATAAACTGCCCAAGACTCACTATTGTGGACATTTCCTCACAATTATTATTATGATAAAAATGATGGAGAAAATACCAACTCAAATTGAATGGATTCAAAAAACTATTACTACATGGGCTGATATTAGAAATTCTCCTATTTTCATCCATTAAATAATATTTTTGAAGTACTTGAAAAGTTTGTTTTAAATTGCTAAGCTGCAAATATTTCACTAGCGAGGTCTGATTATAAGTTATTAAAGGGTAAAATGATGAATCAAAATCCGAAATTTGAGGGACTGTTCCTAAAGGGCCCAACAAATTCTTAATTGGAATTAGAGGATCTTTTTTAATGGATTCTTTTATCCCATTGTAATATTTTACATCGTTGAATAGACCCATGCAAAAATAATTAGATGATGACAAAATTATAAAAGATTGGGATTCCTTATTTCTATTCAACAGCATACGAATAGTTCCGTGGTTTTGGATAAAAAATTGCCGAATCCTTGCTTTGGAATAAGTGGAATAAAATGGATTTTTATTGATACGATCTGAGCCATTATCATAGATCAATCCAGAACCCGACGGATCATTCCTTTTTCTGATATAGAAAATATGTGATTTCACTAAGTCGATTCTTAAGAAATATCGAAGCAGCCCTTTTGTACTTACTTCAACAAAGGAAGCGTGGGCCTCTTCGACGGAAGAACTTTTGTTGTCTTGGTCCCAATTCAAGACTAAACAAGTCCGAACTAGTTGAATACTTGTGTCATAGATTCTCCAAGTTGCTTTGCCATTTCCATAAAGGATATAGTTGACAACTCCAAGTTGCATATTATCCTTTTCTCGAAAGAGATCCTGGGGGAAGAGTGTTACTAAATTTATACCGTCCGCTATTTCATATGTGCTTACAGGTCGAACCAAAACAAAAAACTTTTTTTTGCTAGGTGTGATCCGTTGGACATAGATCCAATTTTTCAATTGTTTTGATTTCTTATAATTTGTTTTTCCCGCTCCTGGTGGTATCAAGATACCACTGTGTCGAGATATTTTATCTTTTTCTCCAGGAAAATGGATACCTCCGGAAAAGATTTTAAGTTCAATCTTTTTTTTTTTTTTCTCCACTCGGACCAATCCGGCCATTTGACTTCTTGTATTTAACGTGATTTGTGTATTTACTCCAATGAGACTATTGTTCCGTACCATTATAGAAGAGGATTCGGATAAAATATGTACTTCCTCGGGAATGAAAAAAAATAGATCTACTTTCATTTGGTATTTTTGCTTAAACTTTTTGACCCCGCCATATTCAATTACATTATCTTTTTTGATGATTGAATGCGCCCCTACCGTCCCATATTTTATAATTCCTGAATTGTTTCTTCTGTATTGAGAATCGTCGAAAAAACCAAGAATACTCTTTCTACGGAAAATACCATTTATGGGTATTTCAATCGAGATACCTGAACCGGGATATGGGATGAATTCTTTCTCTTGTTCTTGAATTGATTGGACTGGAATAAGAAATCTATTTCTTCGCCTCTTTGCCAATAAATACGAATTCTCTCGGAGAATAGTGGAATATAGGAAATGATAATGCCCAGTCCCTACGATTCGATTTAATTTTGAATAATCAAAAAGAATATCTTCTTTTTTATCAAATTTTTTATCAAAAAAATCCGAACTCAAAAATTTGTGTCTTTCTTGATCATCATTTACTGAGAAGCTAGAAATATATCTTCTTTCGGTAGAAGTAGAAATAGAATGAATGTTTATTTGATCTTGATCCTTGTGGAGCGAAAAAGGAACTACATTAAATTTGCATGAACCCCCCGATAATATCCACAAGTGGCTTGTTTTGGGTAAAATATGTACATTACTATACTTAAATTCGGGCAAATGGTACACATCGGTACTCCAGTGCATTTCCCCCTGTAAGTCAGAATAAATATGTTTTCGAACCCTCTCTTTAAAATTGAAAGTGTATGTTCCCGCGCGAATCTCAGCAATCACTTGTTCTGATTTTACATATTGGCCATTTTGAACTAAAAGAAAACTTTTTGGTGGAATAGTTACCTTATGTAGAATAACCTCACTCTTAATAATTACATATAAGTCCATAGAACATAAAAAGGCAGGATGCCCATGACGCGTACGTGTAGGCTCAAGCAAATCCTCATTGAATTGGATTTTTCCATTAGAAGGGGCCCGTACATGTTCTGCAGTACCCCCCGTAAATACTCCACCGGTATGAAAAGTTCTTAATGTTAATTGAGTTCCAGGTTCTCCAATGGATTGCCCCGCAATAATACCTACAGCTTCTCCCAACTCGACCAGGTCGCCATGAGTGGGACTCCGACCATAACATAATCGACAGATCCAAGATGTACTCCTACAAGTAAAGGGAGTTCTAATATATATTGGTTGTGTTCGAAAAGTTATGAATTGGGTGACAAGCCCAATCCCAATATCTTGATTTCGAATGGCAATGCATCGCGGACCCATATATATATTGTCTGATAATACACGACCAATTAATGTTTGGATAAAAATTCTTTCTGGCAGTGTCCTATTTCGAGGACTTGCAGAAATGCCTCGAGTAGTGCCACAATCTGTTCTACGTACAACAATGTGTTGAACTACTTCAACAAGTCTGCGCGTAAGATATCCAGCATCTGATGTTCGTACAGCAGTATCTACAACTCCTTTTCGGGCTCCGTAGCAAGAAATTATATATTCTGTTAAAGAAAGTCCTTCGCGTAAATTGCTTTGAATGGGTAAATCAATCATTTGCCCCTGGGGATCCGACATTAATCCTCTCATACCTACTAATTGATGTACTTGAGATGCATTTCCTCTAGCTCCTGAAAAAGACATTATATGGACTGGATTAAACGGGTCAGTCATCCTAAAATTAAGATTCATTTCTTGTCGCAAATATTCACTTGTAGCATACCATATCTCGATAGATTGGCGTAATTTTTCTACTGCGTGTACATTCCCAAAATGATGGTGTTTTTCCAAAATCAAACTTTGTTCTTCAGCATCTTGTACTAGCCATTCCTTAGAAGGTATTGTTAAAAGATCATCAATTCCTAATGAAATGGATATAGCAGTTGCTTGCTGAAAACCTAGAGTTTTTACTTGATCTAAGATATGCGATGTATATGCCATTCCAAAATGATCTATGAATCTGCTAATAAGTCGTTTAATGGCAGTTCCGTCTATCACTTTATTGTGAAATACCAGATTGGCCCGTTCTGCCATACGTACCTCCCTATTCCAATGAATTGGATTCGACAATGGGTTTGAGTCAATGATTGGAAAACTTCCTTTTCTCGATCTTAAATTGCACAGAAAGTCAGGTCAGGGAAGGGACTCGAGTCCTAGTTGAACCGGAGAAACCCAAATTCACCCCGCCCCGGTGTCTGTCATAGAATTTTTGAATTTAGCGACCCTATAATTAAGTATAGGTATCATATAAGCAGGCCCGACAAAAACCTTGTACAGCTTCTTCCATTTCTCGATAAAGAGAAATATGACCAATAGTGGTTCGGAGGTATATCCAAAGAATTTCTTTTTTTACACTTCTTATTATCAGATAGTGTCCATAAATCTCATGATAAGTACCCAAAGATTCATAGTGAACTTCGATGGGAGTTTCTCTTGAAGCAATAACGCGTTGATCTAGTCGCCACCGAAGCCACAAAGGACTATCTAAATGGATTCTTTTCTGTCGATAAGCCCCAATTGCATCATGGGAATTACAAAAAAAGAGTTCTTTTGTATACCTATAGTTATTATTGTCAATTCTTTCATTTTGATAGTTTCTTCGATTACATGGATTATATCTATTTGCACAAATACCTCGACGATTCCTACTTGTTAATATATAGAGACCAATAAGCATATCTTGGGTCGGTACAGAAATAGGATCCCCAATAGCTGGAGACAAGAGATTCATATGAGAAAACATAAGTAAACGAGCCTCCGCTTGAGCCTCTAAAGACAAAGGTACATGAACAGCCATTTGATCCCCATCAAAGTCTGCATTAAATCCCTTACAAACCAATGGATGTAAACAAATAGCACGCCCTTCCACTAAAATGGGCTCGAATGCCTGTATCCCTAATCTATGCAGAGTAGGCGCTCTATTCAGCAATACAGGATGCCCCTGCATAACTTCTTGAAGTATTTGCCATACAATCGGCCCCTTTTCGCGAATTTTACTCTTAGCAACTCCTATGTTCGAAGCAAGATGTTGTCTAAT